CCTGCAGCAGTACCTTGACCAACCCCAGGTCCAATAGAAGCAAGCCCGACGGCCAACCCAGCAGCAATAACGGAAGCGGCAGAAATCAGTGGATTCATGAGAAGTTCCTCGCACCCAAAATAAAATAAAGAAAAGAAATAGTTAATGATACAATCAACCAACAAATTATGACTTAATTATTCAATCACTAAGATTTATCCAGTCGAAGTAATTAAGAATTCCAAATTGAAATAAGAATATTTATTGAACTATCCGAACTACTTCGATATTTTTTTTTCGTTTCTATCCACGTAGTTTTTGTGAATCCATACAACTTTTGTTCTTATCTTACCTTACATTTCCGAACCATTCTTTGAATTCTTCGTTCTTTTTCTTGATTTAATCTCTTTAGTCATTCAATATTCAATTCACAATTACAGATGAATTACAGATGAAACAGAAGGGCTTCTTTTTTTGAATCCCTATCTAAATTTACAATAGCAGGGCAAATTTAGATATATAGTTAGTTCATATATAACTAGTTAATATCTAATATTACATATACATGTGTTTCTTCCATACCGTAAACCAATTATTCGTGTCTTAGATTCGGATTAGAGAATAATTCTTTGAAACCTCAAAAAAATAAAGAGTTGTCTTATAGTGATTAGACTATATACACCTAGTTCGACCCCCCCCCCACTCTTACTCTATTTTTTTTTTTAATCTCGGTTTTTTGAAAGCCCTTTCTTCCTTTTATTTATTATTATCCCACATATGGATCAATCTAAATCAATTCGTTAGACCGAATTATTGCATAGAAATATCAGGATTTGAGTGATCTAAGTTCATGTAATTTTATTTTATTATTTATGAAAATTATCTTTTGGTCAATCGTTGAATTGAATGTGAATGAATGAAACGGGAATCTGTTCTAGTTCTATATAATATCTTTTTTTTTTAATCACACGTCGTAAACGGAGATATCATACGAAATTTTGGCTCCTAATATCTAATATACTAATATATATCTAATATTTATACTAATATATATCTAATATTATACTAATATATAAATATTATACTAATATATATAATATATATATAATCTAACTAATAAAAATATAATAAAAAAATATATATATAATATATAAATATAATCTAATAAAAAAAAAAATAAATATTAAAAAAAAAATAGTTAATATGTTATATTAATATGTTATAGTTATAATTGAATGAACAAAACAAAATACAACAAAACAATATATATATAAAAAAGAATATTCATTGGGGGGAAATATAAATTGGTCAAACAAAGAGTATTTTTAGGAAAAATAGGAAAAAGATCTTTTAGATAGATCTCTTTCCTATTTTTTTTTTTACAATTCCCTGGTAATCTTTTTTATTATTACACTAAATTGTATACTTATTTTATTTATACCTTATTGTATCTTTCTTTTTTTTTGATAACTTTTTTAGAAATTTTAAAAATTTCTTTCTATTTTATATATTTATGTTCCCTAAGTAGATTATCTTGAGCCGCACATACATTGCGGCGGGCTAAACTAAAAAAATACTATTTCAAAAACTAGTCAATGATGGCCTTCCATGGATTCACCTATATAAGCCGCAGCTAAAGTAGCAAAAATAAGAGCTTGAATACCGCTTGTAAATAATCCAAGGAACATGACAGGTATAGGAACTACTAAAGGTACTAAAGAAACAAGAACAACAACTACTAATTCATCAGCTAATATATTTCCGAAAAGTCGAAAACTAAGCGATAAGGGTTTTGTGAAATCTTCTAAGATGTTAATCGGTAAAAGGATTGGAGTTGGTTGGATGTATTTACCAAAATAAGCTAATCCTTTTTTTGAAAGACCCGCATAGAAATATGCTACTGACGTAAGTAAAGCTAATGCAACGGTAGTATTTATATCATTTGTGGGTGCAGCTAACTCCCCATGAGGTAACTGTATGATTTTCCAAGGCAAAAGAGCCCCTGACCAATTAGAAACAAAAATAAATAGAAACATAGTTCCAATAAAGGGAACCCACGGACCATATTCTTCTCCAATCTGAGTTTTGCTCACGTCTCGAATGAATTCAAGGACATATTCAAAGAAATTCTGACCGAAAGTCGGAATGGTTTGCGGATTTCGAACAACTAGAATGGCTGAAACTAATAAGATAGCAATTACAACCCAAGAAGTAATAAGTACTTGGGCATGCACTTGGAAACCCCCTATTTGCCAATAGAAATGTTGACCTACTTCCACAGCAGATATATCGTATAATCTTTTTAATGTGTTGATGGAACATAATAGAACATTCATATTGCCCTGCCCTCTAAAAGAAATAGAACTTTAAAAGGAATTATTTTGATTCAACCATCTCCTTTTTGACTTGTCTACTTAAATTTTATATTTTGAATACCGACTAATCACATAATATTTCCGGTTATTTTTATCTTTTTCTTTTTTGCGCGATTCAGTAATAGTATAGTAACCGATTCCATAAA